TTTGTAACCCCAATACGTCTTGGATATATACTATCAAAAAATTAAAGATTTTTTATGTATCCACTTTTCTTTTAATCGATCTCCCCTGTTACTGTTCAGAAGATAAGTAATAGGTAGGGATGACAGGATTCGAACCCGTGACATTTTGTACCCAAAACAAACGCGCTACCAAGCTGCGCTACATCCCTTTCAATTGGTCTACAGTGTCATTGTAGAGAATCCCTTTTTTGTTTTCCATATTTTTATTTCTTCCATTGATATACACAAATATCTTGTCATTTCTTCTTTTTGGTCTCATATAACATATATTTATATTCAAAATAGTATATAGTAACGGACTTCTATTATATATTATTTATATTATATTTATTATATTTTAAAGTATGAAATAAATATGGGACCCTATAAAAAATAATGACTATTTTTCGAGAATTTCTGGCCTAAAGGGGCATGCTTGTTTCTTTTAAGATTAAGAAAAATATGATCTATTTTGTACATTTCAACTTGAATTAGGGATTCCGCGTACAAATAAAAGCGGTCAGTCATTAAGTACATATACACATCTGGTTATATATGTATTAGCATTATGTATTAGAAATAATAAAGAAGGAGGAGAATTTAAAATGCGAGATCTAAAAACATATCTCTCTGTGGCACCGGTAGTAAGTACTCTATGGTTCGGATCTTTAGCAGGTTTATTGATAGAGATCAATCGTTTTTTTCCGGATGCGTTGATATTCCCCTTTTTTTAATTCTAGTTATTGATATAGTAGGGGGGGGAGAGGATTAGAGATAGAATCAAATATCTGTAACTAAACCCCTCCCTTCTTTTTTTCGAATATACGTTAGAAAAACAAAAAGGGGATTCCCCCTCGGTGAAACTAGTAACTCGGGCCGAGCTCAAATTAAAATAAAATTAATAAAAAATAGAGTGAAATGTTATGATTGGGGCAACAATATCATACAAGATACTTAAATAAAAATGAAATGTTGTTCGGAAATTTAAAATTATAAATCTAGTAATGTAATATAGTTAGAAATCATTATATTACTTACTTATTAATATATTGATTTATTGCAACGAAATCTTTCTTTCATAATTAGATTTCGAGTTACCTGTTTTTTTGTTCCTTTCTTCTTCCTCATTTCGGATCGGAAATTTAAAGAATTGAATGAATCAAAAACTAAAGGAGGCTCATGGCCAAGGGTAAAGATGTCCGAGTAACGGTGATTTTGGAATGTACCAGTTGTGTTCGAAATCGTCTTAATAAGGAATCAACGGGCATTTCCAGATATATTACTCAAAAGAATCGACATAATACGCCTAGTCGATTGGAGTTGAGAAAATTCTGTCCCTGTTGTTATAAACATACGATTCACGGGGAGATAAAGAAATAGATTTAACCGGTCACTCGTGTGTCGGTCTTCCGTTCTAAGGAAGATCAAAAATGACATATTAGATATATCTAATATATATTAATTTAAATATAAACAAACCAAATCCTATTTCGATCAGATCAACCGTGATGGAGAATTAAGAAATAGGATAGGATAAGGAATAAACAAACCATGGATAAATCCAAGCGAATCTTTCTTAAATCCAAGCGATCTTTTCGTAGGCGTTTGCCTCCGATCCAATCGGGGGATCGAATTGATTATAGAAACATGAGTTTAATTAGTCGATTTATTAGCGAACAAGGAAAAATATTATCTAGACGGGTGAATCGATTGACCTTAAAACAACAACGATTAATTACTATTGCTATAAAACAAGCTCGTATTTTATCTCCGTTACCTTTTCTTAATAATGAGAAACAATTTGAAAGAAGCGAGTCAACCGCTAGAACTCCAGGTCTTAGAACCAGAAAAAAATAGGCTTACTCTTGAATGGAATCAAAAAAATTCCAATCCAAACTCAAATGCGGATTGACGCTTTTTTTTCTAAAAATAGAAAATACAGATTTGATTGTCGTGTCGTTTGAAAAAAAAAATTGGGGAAGAATAAGAAATATTTTTTATTGAACGTGTTTCTTCATTTTCATTTTGACGACGTTTTCATATTTTATCATACTAATTTCTACTCTACCTTCCCAGAGTTCATTCTACAGGGAACTCCATTTAAAACATTCCAACAGATTCCTTTCACTCTCTTTATTTTACTTTATTTTATGATCTCATTGGAAATCATATAAAGACAACTCTTATTTAATATAGCTATTTGTGCAAGTATTTTACGATTAAGAAGCAACTGTTTCTTGTACAGATTGTGTATTAATTTACAATAACTAAAGTATACTTTATTATCTCGAATTACTGCATTTATACGAGTGATCCACAACCGACGAAAATCTCTCTTTTGTCTACTCCTATCCCGATGAGCCGAAACCAAAGCTCTTATTTTCTGTTGAGTAATAGTCCGAGTAAGTCTTGAATGAGCCCCTCGAAAAGTTGATGCAAATAAACGGATTTTTGTTCTACGTCTTCGAGCTATATACCCTCGTTTAATTCTGGTCATTGAATAAATGAAACTTTGATGAATAACTAATTGATTTCCTTTCTTTCAGTTATTCCCTTCCCGTGTCCTAGTCTATTAATAACAAAACGGATTCTTCCAATGTATAAAATAAAAATTCCAATGGCTTTTGCTACTCTAACCTTCCCGACCACGATTTATTTTTAGGCATTTCGCCTAGAAATAAAAATTGTATTGATACTAAGTATCAAAAACACATAGTAAATAATAAATAAAAATGAATTCTAGTGGGTTCCGTCGTTTCTATGGTTACTTCTTAAACGGTGAGGTCCTCTCTATACACCGGAGCCCTTCCTTCATTTAATCAATGTTATTGTTAACTTGTACAGTTCACACTCTTTGGCTCTACCCAAAATTATCTAGTACTAGATCTTTCACAACGAGATCCATTTATACAGTAACGGTATTTAATTATGAAGATTTGCTGAGTAGCTGACCCTGTTAGTCCGTTCTTGCAAGAATAAAGCCTAAAATTTTGACCTTTTAAAAAAAAATTTCCCCCGCTTAATGAATACCATTTGCTATTAATGGGGAATCCTTTCTCATCTTATCTTAAATTTTAAATTGAGGTGATTGGATTTGCACCAACGGGAACCATACATTTGATACCCCAATCGAAGGATAGATTTTTTTTTAAGCTATTGAATATTCAATGGAGTTCGTCCATTCTATCCTACTCACTGGTACGGATCGGTGATACTGGATCAAGTGTTTTCTCCTAGTCCACGGTCTGAACGAGTCGCACATACACCCTAGTACATGTTCCTCGTCGCTGAGGACATCCTCCAAGAGCGGGGGATTTCGTGACATTTCTGATTGGCTGTCTTGTATTTCTAATAAGTTGTTTAATAGTTGGCATGTTGAATCATATAGATAATGGGCTGGTTTAGATCGATCTTAACCGGATACTTAGGAATTCTTTTTTTTTTTTTTCTATATTTTTAATTTCTATATTAAGAAATTTAGAAATAGACTAGTAAATTCGGTAAGAAGATAAAATACCAAATCACGAATTCATGTGAAATCCTTGTTCTTTTTCTTTTTTATTCAGTTGCTACAAGATCAACAATTCCATGAGCTTGGGCTTCTGTTGCTGACATAAAAACATCTCTTTCCATGTCTTCGGATACAACCCATAAGGGTTTGCCTGTCCTTTGTGCATAAACCCTTGTGATGGTTTCGCGCAGCTTCAGCAGCTCTTCCGCTTCCAGGACAAATTCTCCCGTCTGTGCCTCATAAAAAGAACTAGCAGGTTGATGGATCATTACCCTGATGATATAATATATGATATAACACAAAAAATGTTTCTTCTATCTCTCATGATGAAAGTGAAAGGTGAATAGATAAAGAATAATAAAAATCAAAAAAGATATAATTGAACAACCGTACAGGCATCTTTTGCGCATTGCATACGGCTCTATAATGGAATTCGCCTTTTTTTTACCTTACTTACATTGAAGAAATATAAAATAAATGATAGAGTCTATCAGACTCAGGTTGGTAAATGATCCAATAACCACCCTTCTTTTTGTAGTAGTTCAAAAATCCTATAAAAATACTATGATGGTTCCGTTGCTTTATATATTTATTTCGTCTGTTATTTAGCAATCCCAAAGTTTCTTTTTTTTTTTTTTTCAAATAAAAAAACAAGATTTATTTTCATATTCTTTCATAACCTAAATATTGTTAGCCCCCTGGTGTGAAAACAAAAAAGTTTGTGACGCTGAAATAGGCCTCCCGATAGATTGACTAAAATTGAAAATGCCTTTTTATCTCATACTACTCTTTCGATACGTAATCTAAGGGTTTAAAAAACATTTCTCATATCGAATTCGAAGTGCCATGCTATTATTACTTAATATTCATATTTCATATAGAGCGAAGGCATAGTTGTCTTTTTTCTCTCAAATCAAATAAAAAACTCATTGGCGCCGAGCGTGAGGGAATGCTAGACGTTTGGTAATTTCCCCTCCGACAAGAATAAAAGATCCCATCGAAGCGGCTAATCCCATGCATACTGTCTGTATATCGGGTCGCACAAATTGCATAGTATCATAAATAGCTACTCCGGGTATTACCCACCCGCCAGGAGAGTTTATAAACAAATACAGATCTTTGGTCTCATCCTCTATGCTGAGATATACCATAAGACCAATAAGTTGATTCGAGATCTCGTTATCAACCCCTTGGCCTAAAAAAAGCAATCTTTCTCGATAAAGTCGGTTGGTTGGGATAAAATGGTATCCCTTAGAAACCGTACATGCACCTTTTGATGCATACGGTTCAACAAAAATAATGAAAAAAAGGAATCAATGTGTAGATTCTAGCTTTTTTTTCATAACAGGTTTTTTAACTTATACAATAAAATGGACTTTTCTTTCATTTTTTAAGAAAGATGAGTTTTGGCCTGTTTTGTTTATCTAAAAAAATTGCTAAGCTTATCTGACTAACTTTTCATTGATGTATTGTTTCATCGAGATACAATCTAAATCGCGATGTAATTTTCTTGTTCCTGACTGGGCTTCTTCAATTTTTTTTAGGTTTATGCTCTACTCCGAGTAAAGATCCGCCCGATTTGGATTTGTACATATAGGACAAACGCACCAATACCACGTCCTTTTGCTACGACTTACCTATTTATTTATTTTTTTCTCAATTTATTTCATGTCTTCCCACAAATATTCAACGCATTCATCATATTATTCGATTGATTAACAGTTTGAGATCGCTTTTATTTCTAAATATCTAAATAAATCGAAATAATTAAAATATGATATTAAGTCGTAATCATAAATAGATTTATTACCAATTGGTTTTTTTCTAAACGGAGCCTGATCCTTCATTTGATTGGTCTAACCAAGCCAACCATAAATTATTCTAATTGAAAATATTAATCCGTATACCCTCCCTAAAAAACGGACCTAATTGCACTTCACGCTCCAAATTTTTGATAATTGAATCAATCTTTCTCGGGCGAAAGAGGGGATATCTCGATCGGGGAAGAGAACGGGGAAATACCGTATGCCCAATATATCTGACAAGTCGCACTATACGTCAATCCACACTGCATCCTCCTCTCCAGGACTTCGAAAGGGTACTCTTGGAACACCAATAGGCATTAAATAAAAGAAAAATTAAGTACTATATCTCACTTTGATGTGAAAGCGTAACAAATGGGTTTAGTGGCCTAATACTATATGATTTTATTATCCTATTTTATCCATAGATTGACTAAGTTCATAAAAAAAGAAAACAAAATGAATAAAGGAAAATTCTTACAAATGAGTCCTTTGAATGATGAACAAATACATATACATTCACTCATATAAAATGGTATCAACCCCCTTACCATTGCGTATTATTACTTATCGGGTATAGAATAGATCTGCTTCTTTTTGTTCCTATGAACAAAATAGTTTCATTATTACTAAAAGTAATTATTACGAAAAGCATCAAACAAATATTAATCCTTTCCCCGAGAGAATCCCCTAAAAAAGGGGGTCCAGAGCATAGCTTTTTCCAATGCAATAAAGTTACATTGTGTCTATTTTTCGTTGATAAAGGGGTATTTCCATGGGTTTGCCTTGGTATCGTGTTCATACCGTCGTATTGAATGATCCCGGTCGTTTGATTTCTGTCCATATAATGCATACAGCTCTGGTTGCTGGTTGGGCCGGTTCGATGGCTCTATACGAATTAGCCGTTTTTGATCCCTCTGATCCTGTTCTTGATCCAATGTGGAGACAGGGTATGTTCGTTATACCCTTCATGACTCGTTTAGGAATAACGAATTCGTGGGGCGGTTGGAGTATCACAGGGGGGACTGTAAGCAATCCGGGTATTTGGAGTTACGAAGGTGTGGCCGGGGCACATATTGTGTTTTCTGGCTTGTGTTTTTTGGCAGCTATCTGGCATTGGGTGTATTGGGATCTAGCAATATTTACTGATGAACGTACAGGAAAACCCTCTTTGGATTTGCCTAAGATCTTTGGAATTCATTTATTTCTCTCAGGGGTGGCTTGCTTTGGTTTTGGTGCATTTCATGTAACAGGATTGTATGGTCCTGGAATATGGGTGTCCGATCCTTATGGACTAACCGGAAGGGTACAGGCCGTAAATCCAGCGTGGGGTGTGGAGGGTTTTGATCCTTTTGTTCCGGGAGGAATAGCTTCTCATCATATTGCAGCAGGGACCTTAGGCATATTGGCAGGTCTATTTCATCTTAGTGTTCGTCCACCCCAACGCCTATACAAAGGATTACGTATGGGAAATATTGAAACCGTCCTTTCCAGTAGTATTGCTGCTGTCTTTTTTGCAGCTTTTGTAGTTGCTGGAACTATGTGGTATGGTTCAGCAACTACCCCGATTGAATTGTTTGGTCCCACGCGCTATCAATGGGATCAAGGATACTTCCAACAAGAAATATATAGAAGAATTGGTGCTGGCTTAGCCGAAAATCAAAGTTTATCCGAAGCTTGGTCGAAAATTCCTGAAAAACTGGCTTTTTATGATTACATCGGCAATAATCCGGCAAAAGGGGGATTATTCAGAGCGGGCTCAATGGACAGCGGGGATGGAATAGCTGTTGGGTGGTTAGGACATCCTATCTTTAGAGATAAAGAGGGGCATGAACTTTTTGTACGTCGTATGCCTACGTTTTTTGAAACATTTCCAGTTGTTTTGGTCGATGGGGACGGAATTGTTAGAGCCGATGTTCCTTTTAGAAGGGCCGAATCAAAATATAGTGTCGAACAAGTAGGTGTAACTGTTGAGTTCTATGGCGGCGAACTGAATGGGGTCAGTTATAGCGACCCTGCTACTGTGAAAAAATACGCTAGACGTGCTCAATTGGGTGAAATTTTTGAATTAGATCGTGCTACTTTGAAATCTGATGGTGTTTTTCGTAGCAGTCCAAGGGGTTGGTTTACCTTTGGGCATGCTTCGTTTGCTTTGCTCTTCTTCTTCGGACACATTTGGCATGGTGCTAGAACCTTGTTTAGAGATGTTTTTGCTGGTATTGATCCGGATTTAGATGCTCAAGTGGAATTTGGGGCATTCCAAAAACTTGGAGATCCAACTACAAAAAGACAGGTAGTTTGATACATATTGCTTTGTTACTTTTAGTTTTTATTTTATTTGACTGACATAAGGTTGGGGTACCGGATAAATCTTGATTTGACATTTGACTCGTTGCCCTTTCTTTGATTTTTGTTCTTTCTTTATCCGGGAGACGGTCCAAACTAAACAGATATGGAAGCTATAATTGTAAACCACGATCGAATCTATGGAAGCATTGGTTTATACATTCCTTTTAGTCTCAACTCTAGGAATAATTTTTTTCGCTATCTTTTTTCGCGAACCGCCTAAAGTTCCAACCAAAAAGTAAAAGGGGGAAATGATTTTTCATTATCTCAATTGAAAGTAATGATCCTCCCACTAATGGGAGGATCATTACTTCGACTAGTCCCCGTGTTCCTCGAACGGATCTCTTAGTTGTTGAGAGGGTTGCCCAAACGCAGTATATAAGGCGTACCCAGTAAAACTTACAAGTAAACCAGATAAAAAGATGGCAACTAGGGTTGCTGTTTCCATTATTATATAGTTTTAAGACATTATGTAGTTTTAAGACCACAATGGATCTATGATAAGATCATTTATTTACAACGGAATGGTATACAAAGTCAACAGATCTTAATGAATATAAAATATTATGGCTACACAAACCGTTGAGGGTAGTTCTAGATCTGGCCGCCCAAAACGAACTAGGGCCGGGGGTTTATTGAAACCATTGAATTCAGAATATGGTAAGGTAGCTCCTGGTTGGGGAACTACTCCTTTGATGGGTCTCGCAATGGCTCTATTTGCAGTATTTCTATCTATTATTTTGGAGATTTATAATTCGTCCATTTTACTGGATGGAATTTCAATGAATTAGATTTACAAGAACCATTAACTAGCTTTTTCAATACAAAGTGAAACATTGCATTTAGTTTTCTGGTTTTTATCCCATTCTATTTTGGTAGTTCGACCGTGGAATTTATTTTTTTCTGTATTTCCGGAATATGAGTGTGTGACTTGGTATAATTGATCCTATGGCTAGTACAGAGAATAGATCTGTCATCTTGATAGAGATGGTTTTACTTCGTCGGATATTCATTTTAGTATCTGGAGCACGGAATATATGAAATAGATTACTATTAGAACTATGATTCATACTTAATAGTCAGACCTCGTGGCCGGACTTCAAAATTTTTTTAAAGAGTTAGAAGTTATAAATAGAATTTTTTTTATTTCAAACTTCCGTTTAGACTTATTTTGATCAAAGGACAAAGATTTCTTTTGATTTTTCGTCATTAGATCTAGTCATTGAATAAGTGATGATCCAATGGTTCTTACTCAGGGAATTTTGGGACTTAGTTTGAGAAGGTTTTATTGAATCATCGTGGTTCTAGTATGAATCTGCGGTTTTAATCGATTCATAGGGTCTTAACAAGAGAATTCCTATCAATAAAATCAATAAAAAAACAGCAGTAAAGCCGCAGTACACATAAATAACAACAAAGAAAATAGGTAAATAGAAGATTCAAGAGGCCTATAACGAGCAATATAGAGATGAATGAGCCGACTTGATTTTTTGGCATTATAACCACAAAGAATAGTTTTTGGGTTTTTTATTCTTTCATATCTTAAGAAAAAATGGAATCGTAGAATTAATAAATTTAAAACTTTCTATTCCACACATCCGTTCGAACTATAGTATTGGGGTGTTTCTGTTTGAGCCGTACGAGATGAAATTTTCATATACGGTTCTCGGGGGGGGTCTTCTTGGTTTACCTATCTCAATAAAATCTATGATTGGTTCGAAGAACGTCTTGAGATTCAGGCAATTGCAGATGATATAACTAGTAAATATGTTCCTCCTCACGTCAACATATTTTATTGTCTAGGAGGAATTACGCTTACTTGTTTTTTAGTACAAGTAGCTACGGGGTTTGCTATGACTTTTTATTATCGTCCGACCGTTACAGAGGCTTTTGCTTCTGTTCAATATATAATGACTGAAGCGAACTTTGGTTGGTTAATCCGATCAGTTCATCGATGGTCGGCAAGTATGATGGTCCTAATGATGATTCTACACGTATTTCGTGTATATCTCACTGGGGGTTTTAAAAAACCCCGTGAATTGACGTGGGTTACAGGTGTGGTTCTGGGTGTATTGACCGCATCTTTTGGTGTAACTGGTTATTCCTTACCTTGGGACCAAATTGGTTATTGGGCAGTAAAAATTGTAACGGGCGTGCCTGATGCTATTCCTGTAATAGGATCGCCCCTGGTAGAGTTATTACGCGGAAGTGCTAGTGTGGGACAATCTACTTTGACCCGTTTTTATAGTTTACACACTTTTGTATTACCTCTTCTTACTGCCGTATTTATGTTAATGCACTTCCTAATGATACGTAAACAAGG